GATTTTCGTCGAGAATTCATCAAAGGTTCTATGCGTGTTCAAAGGCGTAAAACTTTTATTTCGAAATTGTTTCAAGCAAATGCGCATTCCCCCCTTTTTTTGGACAGAATAAAAAAATACCCCCTTTTTTATTTTAATATCCCTGAACAGATGAAATTTTTTTTTATAAATTGGATGGGTAAAGGAGCAGAATTTAAAGATTATACAGAGGAACAAAAAAAAAGACAAAAGGAAAAAGAAGAGAACAAAATAAAGGAAAAAACGTGGATAAAAATCGCGGAAGCCTGGGATTTTGTTCCATATCCACAAGCAACAAGAAGTTTAATTTTAATAATTCAATCTATTTTTAGAAAATATATTTTATTACCTTCATTGATAATAGTTAAAAATATTGGGCGTATTTTATTATCTCAACCCCCTGAGTGGGCTGAGGACTTCGATGAGTGGAATAGAGAAAAGCATATTATATGTACCTATAACGGTGTTCAAGTATCAGAACTCGAACTTCCCAGAAATTGGTTTAAAGATGGTATTCAGATAAAAATAGTATTTCCTTTTTATTTGAAACCTTGGCACAGATCCAAATTGAGGCCCTCTTTTTCTTCTTATAAAGATCTAAAGAAAGAACAACAAAAGTTTTCTTTTTTAATGGCTTGGGGAACGCAAACTACCCTTCCCTTTGGTTCCTTTGGTTATGTCCCCCCCAAACCCTCCTTTTTTAAGCCTATTTTTAAAGAACTTAAAAAAAAAATTCGAAAAACGAAAAATAATCATTTTCGAGTTCTAAGCGTTTTAAAAGAAAGAACAAAAAATTTTCTACAAGATTCAAAAGAACCAAAAAGGGTGGTTATCAAAAACGTTTTATTTCTGTTTATAAAAAAAATAAAAAAAGCACTCTTAAAAGTACATCTAACTCGATTATTTATATTGAGAAAGGTGTATGAATCCGGCGAAACTAACAAAAAAAAAGATTCTATAATTAGGAATAAGATAATTCACGACTCGTTTAGAAAAATTAAATCTACAGATAATACAAATTATTCACTGAGAGAAAAAAAAATTAAAAATCTGGCTGATAGAACAAGAACAATCAGAAAGAAAACAAAGAGTCTTACAAAAGAAAAAAACAGCAACGCCGAGAAAAGAAGTAGTCCTAACAAAACAAGTTATAATGGAAAAGAAAAATCACCAAAAATTTTTTGGAAAATATTAAAAATAAAAAAAAGAAGCAATCGATTAATCTATAAATTAGATTTGTTTATAAAAATTTTCATTAAAAGAATATACATCGATATCTTTCTATGTATCATTCATATTGCCAGAATTCCTACACAACTGGTTCTTGAATCAAGAAATTTTTGTTTTGATAAATACATTTACAATAATAAAACAAACCAAGAAATAAAAAATAAAAAAAACAAAAAAGAAATTAACTTTATTTCGACTCTAAAAAGTGAACTTTACAATATTAAGAATAGTAAGAGGAATTCACATTTTTTTTTTGACTTATCCTCTTTATCACAAGCATATGTATTTTACAAATTATCACAAACCCAAGTTATTAATTTGTATAAGTTAAGATCTATTTTTGAGTATCATGGAACTCCCGTTTTTCTTAAGACTGCAATAAAAAATTATTTCGTAACACAAGGAATATTTCATTCCGAATTAAGACATACAAAACTTTCAAGTTCTGAAACGAATCAATGGAAAAACTGGTTAAGAGGTCATTATCAATACAATTTATCTCAGATTAGATGGTTTGAATTAATACCACAAAAATGGCAAACTACAATAAATGAAGGTGGTATTACCCAAAATAAAGATTTAACAAAATGGAATTCGTATGAAAAAGATCGATTACTTTATCACAAAAAACAAAAGGATTTTAAAGTATATCCATTACCAAACCAAAAAGATAATTTTCCAAAATACTATATATATAATCTTTTATCATATAAATCTATTAATTCTGAAATTAAGAAGTCCTCATATATTATTTATGGATCACCATCAGAATTAAATAACAACAAAAAAATTACTTTTAATTACAACAATTATAAACAAAATTTATTTGAAAGCCTGGAGGAAATTCCTATCAATCATTATCTAGAAAAGGGCGATATTATGTATATGCAAAAAAATCCAGATAGAAAATATTTTGATTGGACAATTCTAAATTTTTTTCTAAGACAAAAAATAGATATTGAGGCCTGGACCAAAATGGATTATAGCAGTAATATAAATACTAAGCTTGGAAGTAAGAATTACCAAAAAATTGATAAAATAGATAAAAACAATATTTATTATCTGATGATTCATCAAGATTTAGAAATAAATCCAATCAATGACAAGAAACTCTTTTTTGATTGGATGGAAATGAATGAAGAAATCCTAAACCCAATATCGACAAATCTGAAACTTCCGTTCTTCCCAGAATTTGTGCCACTTTATAATATATACAAAATAAAACCATGGATTATACCAAGCAAATTACTTCTTTTCAATTTAAATAAAAACATCAATGAAAAGAAAAAATTACATTTTTTTAGACCATCGAATGAAAAAAGATATTCTGAATTAATGAATCGAAATCAAGAAGAAAAAGAACCCGCGGGCCGAAGAGGCCTTGGATCATATTCACAAAACCAAGATAAAATGAAAAAACAATATAAGATCCGGAATAAGATGAGACCAGAAATGATTTTCTTACGGAAACACTATTTGCTTTTTCAATGGATAATAGACGATGGTTTAATTCCAAATTTAACTGAAAGAATGATCAATAATATCAAGATATATTGTTACTTGCTTGGACTGATAAATCCAAGAGATACTACTATATCGTCTATTCAAAGGAAAGAAATAAATCTGGATATAATGGTGATTCGAAAAAAATTGACTCCTATAGAATTGAATAAAAAGGGGATATTTTTTATCGATCCCATTCGTTTGTCTGTAAAAAACGACGGATACTTTATTATATATCAAACCGTAGGTATATCGTTGGTTCATAAAAGTAAGTACCAAACTCCTCAAAGATATCGAGAACAAAGATATATCCATAAAAATAAATTGGATGAATCTATCCCAAGATATCAAATAATAATTCGAAAGAGAGACAAAAAACATTATGATTTTATCGTTCCTGAAATCGTTCCTGAAAAGATTTTATCATCTAGACGTCGTAGAGAATTGAGAATTCTAATTTCTTTCAACTCAAAGAATATAAATAGTGTGGATAAAAATCGAGTATTTTGTAACAAAAAGAACATAAAAAACAGGAATCCTTTTTTGGATCAAAAAAAGCATCTTGATAGAGATAAAAACGAATTAATTAAATTAAAGTTATTTCTTTGGCCTAATTATCGATTAGAAGACTTAGCTTGTATGAATAGATATTGGTTTAATACCAATAATGGAAGCTGTTTTAGTTTGTTAAGAATATATCCACAATTAAAAATTGGTTGATGGTACATTTTTCCTATATATTCTGTACCATATAGAAAAGCAAACAGATGCACATATGCCCTGTCTTACGTCCCAGTCTAATATTAGATCTTTTTTATTTAATATTTAATACTAAGTCAATGACGTATCAATTTGTTTGGATAAAATCTATAAAATAAACGAATATATGGAATATTCCGAATTTTAGGTCTAAATTATTGGACGTTGTAAGTGTAAAAATGTACCATCTACTTTTTTATTCCTGTCCAACTAAAATTAAAATTCTTGTGTATACTAATTACTACATTAAAATGACTAATATTATTATTACTGATCAAATAAAGTATTTTATATGTAAATTAAAGGGTAGAAGGAGCTTTTTTATGATAAAAAATCCATTCAGTACAATTATTTTGAAAGAGGAAAACGAAGACAACAAGGGGTCTGTTGAATTTCAAGTAGTAAGTTTCACCAATAGGATACGGAGACTTACTTCACATTTGGAATTGCATAAAAAAGACTATTTATCTCAGAGAGGTCTGCGTAAAATTCTAGGAAAACGTCAACGGCTGCTCGCCTATTTGTCAAAAAAAAATAGAGTACGTTATAAAGAATTAATCGGACAGTTGGAGATTCGAGAAACAAAAAATCATTAATTTGAAGAGTCATTTTGAATTTTCGCTTAAATTTTGATGAACCTCTTTTCGCTTTCAGCAATTCATGGAAGAATGAATCGGGAAAAAACCTATGACTGCACCAGCTACACGAAATGACCTTATGATAGTCAATATGGGCCCTCAGCACCCATCAATGCACGGTGTTCTTCGACTCATTGTTACTCTAGATGGTGAAGATGTTATTGACTGTGAACCGATATTGGGTTATTTACATAGAGGAATGGAAAAAATTGCGGAAAACCGAACAATTATACAATATTTACCTTATGTAACACGTTGGGATTATTTAGCTACTATGTTCACTGAAGCAATAACTGTAAATGCACCAGAACAGTTAGGAAATATTCAAGTGCCTAAAAGGGCCAGCTATATCAGAGTCATTATGTTAGAGTTAAGTCGTATAGCTTCGCATTTGTTATGGCTTGGCCCTTTTATGGCAGATATTGGCGCACAGACCCCCTTCTTCTATATTTTTCGAGAAAGAGAATTGATATATGACCTATTCGAAACTGCTACCGGTATGCGAATGATGCATAATTATTTTCGTATTGGAGGAGTCGCTGCTGATTTACCTTATGGCTGGGTAGATAAATGTTTGGATTTTTGTGATTATTTTTTAACAAGAGTTACTGAATATCAAAGGCTTATTACACGGAATCCTATTTTTTTAGAGCGAGTTGAGGGAGTAGGCATTATTGGCGGAGAGGAGGCAATAAATTGGGGTTTATCGGGACCAATGCTACGAGCTTCCGGAATACAATGGGATCTTCGAAAGGTTGATCATTATGAGTCTTACGATGAATTTGATTGGGGAGTTCAATGGCAAAAGGAAGGGGATTCATTAGCTCGTTATTTAGTACGAATCGGTGAAAT